GATAAAGCTACTCAGAATCAATTGGCAAGAGGTCAACGATTACGCGAGTTACTCAAACAATCCCAAGCAGACCCTCTTCCGGTGGAAGAACAGGTAGTTACTATTTATACCGGAGCGAATGGCTATCTTGATCCATTAGAAGTCGGACAGGTCAAAAAATTTCTCGTTCAGTTACGTAACTACTTAAAAAAGAATAAACCTCAATTCGAAGAAATTATATCTTCTACCAAAACATTCACCGAGCAAGCGGAAGCCCTTTTGAAAGAAGCTATTCCGGAACAGGTCGAACAGTTTTTACTTCAGGAACAAACATAAATTCATCACTCTTATTATTAAAGAATAATAATTGAGAAATAGTTCTGATTCAAATTATTAAAAAAGGATTTCTTGGTATAGCCATAAAAAATAGATGGAAATAAATTGCGTCCAATAGGATTTGAACCTATACCAAAGGTTTAGAAGACCTCTGTCCTATCCATTAGACAATGGACGCTTTTCATTCCTATTTTTCGAATTCTTTCTTTCTCTCGGATAAAATGTGATTACGATTACAAGGAAAATCCTTTAGGTAATCAAGGATGCATACCTACGTTTATAATACAAATTTATAATACATAATTAAGGAATAGAGTATTAAGCGGGTAGCGGGAATCGAACCCGCATCGTTAGCTTGGAAGGCTAGGGGTTATAGTCGACGTTAGTTGATCATTTTTAACGTCTCTAATTCAAAACCGAACATGAATTTTTAGTTTCATTCGGCTCCTTTATGGAAAATCAATATATTCCCATCTCAGAGAATAAATGATATCCATAACATCTATGTCTGCTTTTATGTCTGAATGCAGACAAAGCTACTCGCTTTCTAGATGATCCCTCTAGACGAGGGGGAGGGGGATCATATAAAATCCAAATCCGTTTAGTCTAGTTACTTCGTTCCCTATTTCTACTCAACTCACAGGATCCTGAGGAAAAGAGTTTGGTTTCCACCGAGCTGAAATGAAACAATACGCCGATGATTTTAGTAAACCAAAATCATCATTTTTTAGCTATTGGCTTCAATATCTCCTTATCTCCTTTACAACATAAAAAAATTGAAGATCTAGTTACGATTGGAAATAGACTTTTGTATCTTTATCCATGGATCCTTTACTCATACTCATTCAATTGGAAGAGTTGATCCAATAAAAAAAAATTATGCTTCGCGACCTCATAATCCAATTTTGTCTTTATTTAATTTATAATTGACCCTTGGATACAAATCGTGAGAAGTTTTATTCTTCCTCAATATGTCATTGAGAGGTAAAGGATTAAACCTTTTTAAGAAATAAAGTTTTTTTGTCAGAATATGAAAAATAAAAAACTGAAAGACCCCTTAACTATTTTAAGGGTTAATAGAACGAATCACACTTTTACCACTAAACTATACCCGCTACAATTTCATTATTGTATATGAATGGAGCCTTTGTCGAATAAAGGGGGATGCGATGAAGCACAAACCAAGATAGCATCAGAATAATGAAAACTATAGCATTAACATGTATTTCGGACTTAAAGAAAGAAAAAGATAAGGGGAAGAGCAAAAAGGACTTATTTAATTAATTTAATTATATATATAAATATATAATATATGTGTTTAATATTAATATTTCATTTTATTGTTTATTTAATATATGTATAATGTATGATATGTGTCTGTATAAGAATAAGAAATGACATTTCCATCATAGAATGAGAATCTAAATTGCCCCTGGAACTTCTTTAATAACAAATCTTTTTGATTCAATATCAAATCATGATTAAATCGTTTTATTTATTCTATTAACTATGTAAACGATTCATTGGAACAAAATAAAGAAGTAATTGCCCGGCCAGTACTTAAGCGGGCCGGGCAAATTTCCTACAAAATAAAAGTAGGGTATTCTTTCTTCAGTTTCGAATCATTATATAAATTGAATTGCTGATCTGATCAAAATTTTTGATATCATATAATATTGTATACTTATATATATTATATATATTGAATTGATTATTTTTTATATCTTTCTATTCTAATTCTAAAAAAGAAAAGAAAGGAAGACGAGGGTTTTTTGATCAATCTTGACTTCAACTTTACCTGTTACATCACATAATTTTTTTTTTTTATTTTGAGTTGGGAGAGATGGCTGAGTGGACGAAAGCGGCGGATTGCTAATCCGTTGTACGAGTTTTATTTGTACCGAGGGTTCGAATCCCTCTCTCTCCGCTATCCCTCATCACTATTTGAAAAATCTGGATCCCTTGATTAAAATTAAAATAGTTATAGTTAATGGAATAGATAAAATTAGAAGAATAAAGAATTTATAAAAAAAGCAAGGAAGAACTAAAAATATCTTATGTTATGTTTATTCTTCACGTCCAGGATTGCGTCCTGGATCATTAGATAAGAATCCGAAGATGAAGAGAGAAACAAAGAATATCACTACTGTATAAACGAAGAGTTTGAGAGTAAGCATTACAAAATCTCCAAGATTAAGATCATTTTTTTTTTTTTATTTTTAGGGGAATAGATTACCTATTTTTTTGTACCGCGTATGCTATTTTGACATATGACCTATATCAAACTGAAAAAACGAAGTGTTTTTTTTTTCAAAATAATGAATTTAGGAGAATATTAACAATTTCATCGAAAACTTACAGCAGCTTGCCAAACAAAGGCTAAGAGAAAAAAGAATAGAGGTATAATAGGCATAATGTCTATGAGTGGATTGAAAAAAGCATAAGCCTCGGGCAATTTGCCGAAGAAAAAACTACTCGAACTCAAATAAGGGATAGAATTAAGACAGATACAGATTAAACTAAAGATATTAAGCATAACAAAAATTTCGTTCTTGTAGATTAGATAATTTGATTTTGATTGAGTCATTTTTATAATATTAAGGTCAAAATGAAAAAGGCAGGCCAAAAAATCCTTCTTTTTTGAACTCTCCCAAATCAAAAACCCTCTTTCAATTCTCAAACGAGAATACAAAGAATTTGACTTTCATACAATATCTTAATTGAATTCCATGTAATGATCAATTAATTTTTTTTTCTATTTCTCCATATATAGAAGCCTAGCAACAATATATTACATACTAGAATTGACGAATAACCAATATTAATATTATATTAGTTTTTATTAATGTTGAATAGAAATATAAATGGGGCGTGGCCAAGCGGTAAGGCAACGGGTTTTGGTCCCGTTACTCGGAGGTTCGAATCCTTCCGTCCCAGACCCTCAGAATCAAGTGTCAAATGCAGTTGGAAATAAAGATCTTTATTTTTTTAATTCAAGAATCAAGAATTTTTGGGTTAATCATTCATCTTATAGGCGATATTCCTACTATTTAGATAATTAGATAAATATGAAGTTCATATTAAAGTTAGTTCCTTGAAGAGTCTCTATTCTCTTCCCCAAAACCTAAAGTAAAAAAAAAAAAATGGTGTAGCCTAATTCTACATTTGATTTGCAATATACTAAGTAAGGCATAAAGCTTTTCATTTTTATATGGATTTTGCTTTATTTCAGGTTCAAGTTCAAGCCAAGAACCTTTACGTCAATTCTATGGTAGATACGAAAAGATCAGACTTCCTATGATTATGATTTTTTAACTTCAATTTTTATGATATAAATCTTTGCTTTGGTACTCGAAGAAGTGTGATAAATTTATATATTATCGATAAACTTTTCAACCTTTATGGGTCATTGGAATAGTTTATTTTTATTTGATTTAATATATATTTTATTCTGGAATTGGGAACTCATTTTATATTATATATATTATGTATTGTATTTCATTATATTCATATGATATGGAGTTAAAAATGGAATCCTTGCTGAGTAAGCCCTTTACAGAAAGTAAGGAAAGGAAAATACTTAATTTAATATTAATTATATTAAATATATAATATCTATTATAATATAATAGATATTAATAAAATGGATATAAAATAGAAAGCATATTGACCGACCATATGATATATAATAAATACATATTATATAAAAATAATATAATACATATCAGTTGATCCAATGACTATTCATGATTTCATATTGAATCAATTCCATATCGGTTTTGAAATTAAATTAGAGAAATGTTATGGTAAAACTTCGTTTGAAACGATGTGGTAGAAAGCAACGTGCGACTTGAAGGACATGATTTACTGTGGATTTTGACATCCGCCATTTTCTATACGAATGAAGATGCTCTTGGCTCGACATAGTTTGTTCTGTTTTACTAGGAACCTAATTTGTGTTGGGTTCTAATCTAAAAAAAGTACATGATGAAGCTCGAGCAGAAAGTATTGATTCATTTACTGGGGGAAGAATCTAGGGTTAGTGACACTAAAAATCAATAAGTTGAACCAACTTTGTAAGTATATCCTCCATATATAAATTAAAAATCTCCATATATAAATTAAAAATTGAAAAGGGTTAAAATTCAAACAAGTTTTAAATTAAAAAAGTAAGTAAGATTTGTCGGAATTCGTAAAACTATTTCGATCATAAAGTGTATCACAAGGGAATCAATCTCTCATATTTCTTTCTATAGAAAGAAATATGAAAAAAGCAAAAGGTATGTTGCTATCTTTTTGAAAGGAGTAAGTATCGCCGAAGTAATGTCTAAACCCAATGATTTCACAAAACAAGGATAAAGGATTCCGGAACAAGGAAACACTATTTTCAATTGTCTCAACAATTGGATCAAAATAAAATGTGGAATAAAAATTGATTTGAGACGAGACAAACAAAAGAGGTTAGAGACGGCTCAATAAATATCTAAGGATTTCCTCAGAATTAACCAACTTGAGTTATGAGTACGAATGAGATCTTTATTTTTTTCTTAAGGAAAGAGGAAGAAAAAACTACTTTAATCAAAGTCTAATTCATTATTTATTCATTATTTGATATAATTATATAGTATAATAGTTGCCGTTATATACAGAAATTAGAATCATTTTTTCTCGAGCCGTATGAGGATAAAACCTCCTATACGTTTCTAGGGGGGGCATTGTTTATCTACATCTATCCCGATGAGCCATCTATCGAATCGTTGCAATTGATGTTCGATCCCGAAGAGAAGGAAGAGATCTTCGAAAGGTAGGTTTTTATGATCCGATAAAGAATCAAACCTATTCAAATGTTCCCGCTATTCTATATTTCCTTGAAAATGGCGCTCAACCCACAGTAACTGTTCATGATATTTTAAGGAAGGCAGAATTATTTAAAGAAGGAATATTGGATTAACTGTTAATTTAATTAAAATTAAAGTCAAAAAATTTTTAATAAAAATAAAAAAAGAGAGGGTCCTAGCATCTATCTTTGTGTAATTATTTCTCCAGAATTTGTTTGTTCTTTTTTTGCTCACTTATTATAATTTATTTTTTATTGTTGGAATTTACCGACAAAGACGGGGTCAATTTAGGTTATTGTACCTCTATTGATTGAATCAATTCGATATTTTTCTATACTCTGCCTTTATTTATTTTTGCATTAAAATTTATTTTCTTACTTATATTGTGCCAATCCAACACAAGGCCTTAATTTTATTTATTAAGAATTTTTTTATCAGCATTCTATTCATATTGACAATGGCGTACCGAACAAATATAATTCGATCGTAGATAAATAAAATAGATTTGTTTATTCCTGCCCCATATTGCTTTTTTCTTTGCTTTATCCTTAGTCAAAAGTTAAATGATGTGTTTACTTAATTTACTGTCATATAAGACGTAATGGAATGGATCAAGTGTTTTTAATCCAATTCTACCTATATTTAGTGGATTGGTGTTTATAATTGATTAAAAAATTTTTCTTTTAATTTGATTTGTTGCTAGTTCAATGTTTTTATTTTGGCGGAATCCTGTATTGCAATCAATCCCATTTTTTTTATCGTATCTACAATTCGGGTTGCTAACTCAACGGTAGAGTACTCGGCTTTTAAGTGCGACTATGATCTTTTACACATTTGGATGAAGCAACGAATTCGTCCAGACTATTGGTAGAGTCTATATAAGACCACGACTGATCCTAAAAGGTAATGAAGGAAAAAACAGCATGTCGTAATAATTTTTATTAAAATAGAACTTTTAATTTATCCTTACTTAACTGTAATATATTTTATATATGTTATTTTTGGAAGGAGACAAAGGAAATTCATATTTGCAGTTGGGTCTAGTGAATAAATGGATAGAGTCTTTATAGGCCTAATTTTGGTAAAACAAAAAGCAACGAGCTTATATTCTTAAATTGGAATAATGACCCGATCTAATTAGATTGGAATAATGACCCGATCTAATTAGATGTTAAAAATAGATTAGTGCCAGTGCGGAAAAAGGGTTTTCTGCGAGTGAATAATGGATTCTTTTTTTTTTTTTTTTTATGAAATAAATCCTAACTATTCTCTATTTATAGGTTGGAAACGGATGTGTAGAAGAAACAGTATACTGATAAAGTAAAAAGTAAAGAGAATCAAAATTTTTCCAAAATCAAAAGAGCAATCGGGTTGCAAAAATAAAGGATTTTTTACTCTCTTGTCATTTTAACGAAGGAAAAACCCATTGTATAGAAAAGGAGAGGAAAGAGATCCTGTTGATTGGATTCTAGGTCTCCGGGGTATAGGTTCTTACTATTCTTACTATATATACTGATATCTACATAATTATATACATAATTATATACCCTGTTCGGACCATATTGCACTATGTATTATTTTATAACCCCAAAAATGCCTCTTGTCCTATGTCTCTGTTTCAAGTCAAAAATTTAAATGGAAGAATTACAAGGGTATTTCAAAAAAGCTAGATCTCCGCAACAACACTTCCTATATCCGCTTCTCTTGCAGGAGTTTATTTACACACTTGCTTATGATGATGGTTTAAAAGGTTCAATTTTTTATGAACCCATAGAATTTATTGGTTATGACAATAAATCTAGTTTAGTACTTATAAAACGTTTAATTACTCGAATGTATCAACAGAATTTTTTGATTTATTCGGTTAATGATTCTAACCAAAATGGACTCCCTGGGCACATCAATTATTTTTATTCTCATTTTTTTTATTCCCAAATAGTATCTGAGGGTTTTTCAGTCATTGTGGAAATTCCATTCTCGCTGCGATTAGTATCTTCCCCCGAAGAAAAAGAAATACCAAAATCTCAGAATTTACGATCTATTCATTCAATATTTCCCTTTTTAGAGGATAAATTATCTCATTTAAATAATGTGTCAGATATATTAATACCCCATCCTATCCATTTGGAAATTTTGGTTCAAATCCTTCAATACTGGATTCAAGATGTTCCTTCTTTACATTTATTGCGATTCTTTTTACATAAATATCATAATCTGAATAGTTTTATTCAGAATAATAAAACTATTTATGTTTTTTCAAAAGAAAATAAAAGACTATTTTGGTTCCTCTACAATTCTTATGTATCTGAATGTGAATTTTTATTGGTTTTTCTTCGTAAACAATCCT